TCCGAGTGGAGAGAAAAAAAAAAAGGATTGAACTGAAAATCTTTTCTGGAGATATCCATTTTCCTGGAGAGACAGATAAGATATCCCGACACAGTGGCATCTTGATACCCCCAGGAACAGGAAAAACAAATTCTAAGGAATCCAAAAAATTGAAAAATTGGATCTATGTCCAACGGATCACACCTACTAAGAAAAAGTATTTTGTTTTAGTTCGATCCGTAGTGACATATGAAATATCGGACGGTATAAATTTAGCAACACTCTTCCCCCCGGATCTGTTACAAGAAAGGGATAATATACAACTTCGAGTTGTCAATTATATTGTTTACAGAAATGGCAAACCAATTCGGGGAATTTCTGATACAAGTATTCAATTAGTTCGGACTTGTTTAATTTTGAATTGGGACCAAGACAAAAAAAGTTCTTCTATCGAAGAGGCTCATACTTCCTTTGTTGAAGTAAGTACAAATGGTCTGATTCGAGATTTCCTAAGAATTGACTTAGTGAAATTCCCTATTTCGTATCTCAGAAAAAGGAATGATCCCTCAGGCTCAGGATTGATCTCAGATTCAGATAATGTGTCAGATTACACCAATAGCAATCCCTTTTATTCCAAGACAAAAATTCAACAATCACTAAGCAAAAATCAAGGAACTATTCGCACGTTGTTAAATAAAAATAAGGAATGCCCATCTTTGATAATTTTGTCATCATCTAATTGTTTCCAAATGGGTCCATTCAACGCTGGAAAATATCACAATGTGATAAAAGAATCAATTAAAACAGATCCTATAATTCAAATTAGGAATTTGATTGGCCCTTTAGGAACAGTCCTTCAATTTTTGAATTTTTATTCATTTTACTATTTAATAACTCATAATCCTATTTTGGTAACTAAATATTTGCAACTTGAAAATTTAAAACAGACTTTTCAAGTAATTAACTATTATTTAATGGATGAAAATGGGAGAATTTTGAATCCCGATTCATGCAGTAACATCGTTTTGAATTCATTCAATTTGAATTGGTATTTTTGTCATCCTAATTATTATCATAATTATTTTGAAGAAAGATCTACAATAATTAGTCTTGGACAGTTTATTTGTGAAAATGTATGTATAGCCAAAAACGGACCCCATCTCAAGTCGGGTCAAGTTTTGATTGTTCAAGTTGACTCTGTAGTAATAAGATCCGCCAAGCCTTATTTGGCCACTCCAGGAGCAACTGTTCATGGTCATTATGGAGAAATCCTTTATGAAGGAGATACATTAGTTACATTTATATATGAAAAATCGAGATCCGGTGATATAACGCAAGGTCTTCCAAAAGTGGAACAAGTGTTAGAAGTGCGTTCAATTGATTCAATATCGATGAACCTAAAAAAAAGAATTGAGGGTTGGAACGAGCATATAAAAAAAATTCTTGGAATTCCTTGGGGATTCTTGATTGGGGCTGAGCTAACTATAGTGCAAAGTCGTATATCTTTGGTTAATAAGATCCAAAAGGTTTATCGATCCCAGGGGGTGCAAATCCATAATAGGCACATAGAAATTATTGTACGCCAAATAACATCAAAGGTGTTGGTTTCAGAGGATGGAATGTCTAATGTTTTTTTACCTGGAGAACTAATTGGATTGTTGCGAGCGGCGCGAACGGGGCGCGCTTTGGAAGAATCGATCTGTTACCGCGCCATCCTATTGGGAATAACAAGGGCATCTTTGAATACGCAAAGTTTCATATCTGAAGCGAGTTTTCAAGAAACTGCTCGAGTTTTAGCCAAAGCTGCTCTCCGGGGCCGTATCGATTGGTTGAAAGGCCTAAAAGAGAACGTTGTTATAGGGGGGATGATACCCGTTGGTACCGGATTCAAAGGATTAGTGCATCGTTCAAGGCAACATAAGAACATTCCTTTGAAAACCAAAAAGAAGAATTTTTTCGAGGGGGAAATCAGAGATATTTTGTTCCACAACAGAGAATTATTTGATTCTTCTATTTCAAAGAAGTTTCATGATACATCAGAACAATCATTTAGAGGATTTAATGATTCCTAAAAGTGGATTCATACTTTTTTAATTTTAATTAAAAAAAAAAACTCTTTATTTATGGTCATTTTATGTGGTAATCGAAATAAAGATAATAACGAATAGAGGGTAGGGGTTTGGATCGTGTATCGACATCGACACGGCCAATCTCCGGTAGAAGAAAATGTTCCATCGGAACAATTATTTAGTTCAGGGCAACCTCGTCGCTTTTTTTTTTTCAAAAAAAAGCGGAAGTGGGGGGGAGAAATGACAAGAAGATATTGGAATATCAATTTGGAAGAGATGATGGAAGCGGGAGTTCATTTTGGTCATGGTACTAGGAAATGGAATCCTAGGATGGCACCTTATATTTCTGCCAAGCGTAAAGGTATTCATATTACAAATCTTACTAAAACTGCTCGTTTTTTATCAGAAGCTTGTGATTTAGTTTTTGATGCAGCAAGTAGGGGAAAACAGTT